CTCCATAGTATGGAGGGACTCCCCCGAAGCAAGAAGAAAGAAGGAATCAATTGATTTTCTGGATGACACAATATGGATTTCTATAGATGAGACATCCTGCAAATCATTTCGATACTAATCTTACTCTAGAAAAAGAAAAAAGAAAATTTCAAGCAAAAAAAAGACTCTTAATGCTCCGGGCGAAAAGATGAAATCTTGGATTTTTGCGCATATCCCAATCCTTATTGATTATCTCATCACAGTTAAAATTTTCTTTTTTTACTTTTTTTTATAAGTTCATTGAAGAAGTTTTATTTGCTCAGTAAGTTACTCCCACCCCTTTTTTTGTTTGTCCACTACTTCTTATGAATCGAAACAAACGAGTTCCGATAGAACTGGAAAATCAAATAAATAGTAATCTTTGACGAACAGGATCAAGAATCATTATTATTTCCACACAAGAAAAGGAATTTTCCACCCTTTTCTTGTGTGGAAGATTAGGAAAACGAGTAATCCCTCCTAGAATCATTTGTTCCTTTCATTTATCCGCGTGTATTCTCCTCCTACTTATGCCTATTATCTATTAGAATTCGATTCTATTAGGTACAAAAAAACTATTGATGCATTACATGGCATTTACAATCTGCCAATGGGAGGCCTAGCATAGTCACAACACTCCCATTTTGATTGAAAAAAAGAAGGGGGGATCAAGTAGTCTTCTTCGCAATATACATACTATTGCTAGGAATGGGATACAAGCAATTTCCGGCATCTCGCAGAAAAACAGTATAAACAAAGCAAGCAAAACATTTTCCATGATTTTTTTGAATCATACATAATTGCATCGATCACAACAATTCGGCTCTTTTTACCAGCTTGATGAATCCGTGGATCTAGAAATTCATTTCGGACAATTGAACCTTCTCAAACTGTTTCTTTTTTAGAACCAAAAAGATTTGTGCCAGAATAACAGATGCCAAGAAGAACAACAAACCTTGGACACGTAATGGATCTTGAAGTACTATTTCTGCATCTCCCTGACCAAATCCACCCACATTGGGATTACTCGTTAATGGTTGATCAAGCTTGATAGATTCACCCTCTGAAACAAGAAGTTCTGGTCCTGGAGGTATAATATCAACCACTTGGTGTCCATCCGATGCGTCAGCTATGGTTATTTCATACCCCCCTTTTTCTTTACGTACTATTCTGCTTACTATACCTGCTGCTGTAGCATTATAGACTGTATTGTTACTCTTGTTCCCATCGGGATAAATCTGACCTCTTCCCCTGTTCCCACCTACATATATGGGATACTTTAAGAAGTGAACGTCTTTCTTAGTAGCAGGGTCCGGGGAAAGAATGGGAAAGACGATTTCACTATATTTCTGACCAGGAACAGGACCTACCACAAGAATATTTCTTTTAGTGGGGCGATAACTCTGAAAAGACAGATTGCCTATCTTTTCTTTCATCTCGGGAGAAATACGATCGGGGGGAGCTAATTCGAATCCCTCGGGTAAAATAAGAACAGCCCCCACATTCAAAGCCCCCTTTTTCCCATTAGCAAGAACTTGTTTCAGTTGCATATCATAAGGGATTCTAACAACTGCTTCAAATACAGTATCAGGAAGCACAGCTTGTGGAACCTCAATATCCACGGGCTTATTAGCTAAATGGCAATTGGCGCATACAATACGCCCAGTTGCTTCTCGTGGATTTTCATAACCCTGCTGCGCAAAAATGGGATATGCATTTGAAATAGATGTCCGAGTTATGACATATATCATGATCGATACGGAAATGAATCGAGTCATCTGTTCCTTTACCCAAGAAAAGGTATTTCTATTTTGCATGGTCCAATTATTGATCCCGGAAATTTCTACAATAAATTAGGTAGGTAGCTAGTATAGTTCCCTATCCACGATTCTGCCATTGTACTGGAGGGGGAATCCCTTAGACGGGTAGAAGTATAAAGAGTGAGTCAGATTAAAAATGGTTTGTTTATGTACGAAGTAACATTCGGATTTGATTGATATCGGCAGATCAAATGAGTTCTTCATTCATTCATTGAATGATAAACCACTACAAGTGAAGGAGATACACGATTTAAATAATGGAAGATCCAATATTTCAAAATTGTATCTAGAATGACTGGAAAAGTGGAAACAAGACCAGATATAATTTGATTGTTATGAGCAAATCCAAAATCTTTGTAGACCGAACCAATCATTAGTTCCCAACCATGGGGCGAGTGGAATCCGATACATAAATCAGTTAATAAAAGAATAGAAAAAGCTTTTATTGTGTCGCTTAAGTTATAGAGGAATTCCTGAACCCAAGAATTAAGAATGACAAGTTCTTCATTACCCAGAATAGAATAACCACTTAGAATAGCAAAACAGATTATATTTGTCGAGAAATGCAAAATTATATGGATATGATCTTCATTGTGCATTTTGACCAATTGTATTGTTTCTTTGTGGATTCCTATACGAAGCTTTTGTATCTGTGTCTCCGGGTACTCCTTTATCATTTCGTCCAACAGGAATAGTTGTTCTAATTCTATGAATCTTTCTAGAACGTTCTTCTCTTGAATATCATTCAAAAAAGTTTCGGATTGCCTTGTATTCCACCAATTAGTAACTAAAGGTTCCAGACTTTTATTAAATGAGAGAGAGATCCACCAGGGCAAAAAGACTATAGATGCAAGATATGGGAGGGGAGTCAATGCTTTCTTTTTTGGCACTTTTAATCTGTTCTGTAAATTGTTAATGAAACTGCTTCATTCGCCGACTCTATCTGATCCGATATTTCTATGAAGCATGAGTTCTATAACAAGGTATGGAACCTATGGATCGTATCTATTCCTTCTTTTTTTTTGAATTGTTTAGTCCTTGGATCTAGAAAGAATATAGAAATAGAATAAAGGTCCGTTTCGAATGAAGAAATAATCAAGTTCCCAGATATCTCAATTGGTCAAATTCGAACCAATTGTATCTTCATTTGTTCCTTTCGATGAATGCCCGAAAAACCACTTGAAGTAATGAATATTATTCGGATTTCGAGACGAAAGAACTCCCCCTGGATCAATCAATTATTTCGAAATGTTTCACTGGCTACCCACAGCCCAGGAATAATTGAGGGGATATTTCTGAAGAATATTGATGATGAAATCCGAAATGGGTGGCAAAACAAGAGAGAAATTGAATAGTTATGAGAGATCCAATCGTTTGGTCATCAAGGAGCAAAAGAAAGGATAAAAAAAAAAGAAACATCGATTGACGAAAGAGAGATAATTTACGAGATACGATCCATCTATATCTAACGTATCAATTCAAAATATTGGTCCTAAAAAGATGAATTCTATACTGTATTCCGAAATGTTCTGATATGTGTGATGAATACATACTTATTAGATTTGTTACTAGTATGAAAGAATTGAGTTTAGTTCCATATGTAAAAAAAAGAGTTTTTGTTTTGGTGGATAAAAATAGCTTCTTATTATGGTTGTTCCGTATTCGTCCGCCTGCTTTATTCTATGGGCCACAACACAACACAACGGTATTACCAACGGAACGGGGGAAATAGAATCGAACATGTTTTGCTCGAATAAACGTTCCGAAGAAACTTCAGTTATATTAAAAAGGGGATTCCTGAGTTCCTTCCCTCATGCGGAGAAAGCATTCATTCTTCAGTTCATTTCAAAATACTTCAATTGGTACGCGCAAGAAATAGGCCAATTCAGCAGCTTTTTGTTCAATTTCTCGTGGAGTAAAATTCTCATCGGTACGAGTCAAGGGAATGGCTCCCTGGCCTCTGATTTCCATATAAAGGACACGACGAGGATAAAGACCCTCTTTAACTTCCATTCTGATTGACTGGATATCTCTCATAAGGAATCGAAGGAAGATGCGACGATTTATTCCAGGAAATCCCCAACGAAAAATACACACTATTCCTTCTTTTCTATCAAAAAGATCATAACCACTACCTACATTCCACGAAATTGTGCACCACAAATAGGAACTAATGAACAGACCAGCGATCCCATAGAAAGACATCACGATTCCTTGGGGAAAAAAAAGGATTTCCTGAGAGGGAAATACGGATATCAGATTCCTACCAAGATAACTGGAAGTTCCAACCAATAAGAATCCTAGTGAACCTAAAAAAAGGATACAGGCCCAGCAGAAATTACTTGTTTTTCGAGACCCCGTTATAAGTTCTATCCATATACGTTCGGATTGCCAGTTCATACTCGATCCAGTTGCATTCTATTGGAATTGAGAGAATAGAATAAGCCAAATGAATTTGACTTTACTTTTTTTTGTTTTGATCCCGAAGTAACTCTCATCAACTAGCACTATTATGATGTAAACCATTAGGAGTAATTCATCGAATTGGTTAGATATAAAATAATAACATCCCCTTCATATGATCCCACTATGTATATCTACATACATATAGATACATTGACTTTCTATTTCAGATATTCGCTGATCTATTTGAAAACAAAAACAGCTATACCCACATATAATATACATGCATTTATCCATATATCATGGATCTGCATGCATAACAATAACAGCCTTTTTATTTGTGCTCGGAGGGAGTCACATGTCGTACCGTACCCTATTCCACTAAAAGATATCTGTATTATGATCCAAGTCCAAGTGTTAAAATAAATTGATGAGATTTGATCCCATCGGATCTAAACAATTTTGTTTTTTTGAACATGAAGAGATAAAGAAGCCATTGCAATTGCCGGAAATACTAGGCCCACTAAAGGCACAAAAATAGAGGGTAAATTGAAATCTGTCATAGAATAGGTGCCTCGATTTAATATTTGTACTTGTTAGAAATATATCTTATGATAAGTATATTTATTATAAGTATATAATAAGTGCAAGGAATGTAGAACTAAATAAGTGTACCTATTCATCTTTCTACACAAAATATATGTATGATAATCCGCTTTTTATTCTTGTTCTCCCGTCCTTATCTTATAATAAAGAGTTTCTTACGAGTTCCCTAAGGATTCGTTAGAATCCGATCCAACAGGGATTCATAGTAAAAAAAAGGAGGTTCTCGGGAGATATAGATATAGAAATATGCAACATTTCTATTATAGATTTTCATTATTCTATATATTAATACGTAAGAAGGAAGGGAACATGAAATTCTTTTCATTTTCCCAATTCTATTCCGCGGAAGGAAGAATTCACTCTTTTCTCCTCTTTATTTTATAGAGGGTTCCTGATTTCTAATCATCAATAGGGGTAGGATAAAAAATCTGGAGAAAATAAAAATCAAAAAAGTAATTATCCGAAACTTCTGATTCTGACTATAGAACTTATGTCACCAAAGAAAACCCCATTCTTCTTATTTGGACTTTGATTGCGATGAACTAAAGTTCGCTACAAATAACTGAGCCTAGTACTAGTGCTCTACTTTAATTTTGAGTCAAGGGAAAGAAACCGTGTAGCTGAAATAACTCACTCAGAACACCTTTTAAAGGGTTACGTGGTACGATTGGATCAAATAAGCCCTTATGGAATGAATACTCAGCCGCTTGTGAACCCTCGGGTACTGTCTTATTCAATGTTTGTTCAATTACTCTTTTACCCGCAAATGCAATGTAGGCATTGGGTTCAGCAATAATGATATCTCCCAACATACCAAAACTGGCTGTCACTCCACCGGTTGTAGGAGATGTAAGGATTGATACATAGAATAACTTTTTATTTGATTGATAATCATATAAAGCGGAAGATATTTTAGCCATTTGCATCAAGCTCAAACTTCCTTCTTGCATGCGTGCTCCTCCAGAAGCACACACCATAATAACAGGTAAAGATCTATTAGTAGCATACTCGATCAAACGGGTGATTTTCTCGCCTACTACGGATCCCATACTACCTCCCATGAACTCAAAATCCATAACCCCCATTGCTATGGGAATACCGTTTAGTTGACCTATGCCTGTTTGAACAGCCTCAGTTAAACCTGTCTTTCTTTGATACGAATCGATACGATCTCTATAAGGCTCCTCTTCCGAGTGAAATTCAATGGGGTCGATAGAGACCATGTCTTCATCCATAGGATCCCAAGTGTCCGGATCAATCGAAAGTTCGATTCTATCTGAACTACTCATTTTCAAATGATATCCACATTGTTCACAAATATTCATTTTTGACTTAAAAAATTTCTTATAATTTAATCCATAACAATTTTCGCATTGAACCCATAAATGTCTGTATTTTTGATTTATATCGAAATCATTCGATCCTTCTCCTATATCACTGTCATTACCGCCAGTTCTTATATTAGAATTCCCACTATCACTACCACTTATACTTTCACCACTACAAATATAACTATAAATGTAACTATCAATACGGATTTCAGAACGAAGATAACTATCAATGCAACTATTAATGTGATTATTCCAACTATATTTAGTATCATACATGTCACAATCATAGTAGCGATTGTCACTCTTAGACCCATTATTCAGATAACTAGAAAAAGAACTTTCTAGTTCACTCAGAAAAGAACTATCATTGTCAATCTCAAAAATCTGATTTTCAATATCAAAATATACGGAATAACTGTTACCATTACTATCCCTAACTAAAAAAGTTTCATCAGAGATGAAACTCCAAATGTCCCTGACACCTAAAAAATGATCAACATTACTGCAACTATAACTGCCACTATCGCTCCAACTAGGAATGTTTTTATCCGTATCATTTAGAATGGGGTCTTCACTTCCACTGGTATTTCCAATAGGACAGCCAAGACTGTCCATTGATTTACTTAGCCCACACCTGTGTTCTAACTCCTCGTTAGACAATATCGAATTGAACCACCATTTTTCCATAGAGCCTTCCTGCCCCCTATTTGAAAATACAATAGATGAATAGTCATTCGATGAATAATCATTTTACTATTTCATTTCCTATCGGAATAAGCATATAGATCCAATTACTAGGATCATTAACTAATAACGAGTGAGCATTGAAAGAAATGATTCTGGGAATCCGGGGTATCAATTCACTATATATGATGGAACCTTTTCTTCAATTAAAGAGGGGTTTCTCCCATGTCATGTACAAATTCTCATCGAAAAGATAAATATTTGCCCCCTCCTATGAAGAATTCATTTTCGTAGAATCTCGTATAATAGAATATTAAGTGCCTATTGCAACACGGAATGAAAGGGACAATATACAGGATGGGTAGAAGGAGTTGTGACCCTTGGCTTGATCTATGGTCCGAAACTACGGGATATAAAATGATCCACCAATCCTAAGGATCCATAGGATTAATTATGGATCCAACAATAGAAGCATTGAGTTGTTTAGTCTTAGATCTTATCTTGTATTTAGATCTTGTATATATTGTATTTAGATCTTGTATATATATAAATAGGTAAGGTATGTACTGATATATGCAAGATATATGCAAATAGATAGGATCTTCATTCTTTATTCGGCTCAATCCTTTTAGTAAAAG